TGAGACACGCGAGAAACGATAATAAATCTCGTCGTTAGTCGTTCTACTAAGTATTCATGTGAAAAGCCTTATCTTAATAGTCTTTCTAATAGTATTTAGACTCTAAGAGTCTTTATCTTATAGTAAGAGTATAGGTATATTTCTAGTAAGAGTATAGGTATATTTCTTTTTCTAGTATACTAATATACTCACTTTTCTGACTTATCTTATACTATACTTCACCTAGGCACTTATCATTCATTGGCGGGGGAGAACTTTTATGATAAAGATAAAGAACGAAAATTCGGATAGAGAAGCAAAAGTGTTAGCTCAACATATATGTATGTCTGTTTTCAAAGCACGAAGAGTAATTGATCAGATTCGCGGACGTTCTTATGAAGAAACACTCATGATATTGGAACTAATGCCTTATAGGGCATCTTATCCAATTTTAAAATTAGTTTATTCTGCAGCAGCAAATGCTAGTCATAATATGGGTTTGAATGAAGCTGATTTATTTATTAGTAAAGCTGAAGTCAATAGAGGTGCTATTGTGAAAAAGTTAAGACCCCGGGCTCGAGGGCGTAGTTATCTGATAAAAAAAACCACTTGTCATATAAAGATTTTTTTAAAAGAAAAATCTAAATTTTAGATTCCTATTTAGAAAAAAAATGGATGGAAAAATAATAGAAAAATATGGGACAAAAAATAAATCCACTTGGTTTCAGACTTGGAACAACTCAAAGTCATCATTCTTTTTGGTTCGCAAAACCAAAGAATTTTTCCAAGGGTCTACAAGAAGATGAAAGAATACGGAATTGTATTAAGGACTATGTAAAAAAAAATAAGAGAATATCCTCAGGTTTCGAAGGAATTGCTTATATAGTAATTCAAAAAAGAATAGATTTGATTCAGGTCATAATCTATATTGGATTTCCCAATTTATTAATAGAAGGACGAACACGGGGAATCGAAGAATTACAGATGAATGTACAAAAAGAATTTCATTCTGTAAACCGGAGACTCAACATTGCTATCACAAGAATTGAAAAGCCTTATGGACAACCTAATATTCTTGCAGAATATATAGCTTTACAATTAAAAAATAGAGTCTCATTTCGAAAGGCAATGAAAAAAGCTATTGAATTAACTGAACAAACGGGTACAAAAGGGATTCAAGTGCAAATTGCAGGGCGTATCGACGGAAAAGAGATTGCACGTGTCGAATGGATCAGAGAAGGCAGGGTTCCCTTACAAACAATTCGCGCTAAAATTGATCACTGTTCCCATACAATTAGAACTATCTATGGAGTCTTAGGCATAAAAATTTGGATATTTGTAAACCAAGAATAAGAAAAGAAAAAAGAAGAAGAATGGACCTTTATTTATTTCGCCATTCTGGTCATCGATAGAAAAAATTTATAAACTCTTTTCTTCTTTTTCTTAATCAAAGAAAAACGAACAATTCTAATTCTATAAGGTTGAATAAAAATTTGATTTACCCTTTATTTAATTTAGATTTTAGTATAATTGCTATGCTCAGTGTGTGACTCGTTAGTTTTTTCTTTAGAATTGAGATTGAACAAAACAGGCTAACCCCACTATAAACTTAGTAACTATCAAAACTAAAGAAACTCAAAACTAATAACCAACTTATTGCTTCGTATTGTCGAGATCCCAAGAAACAGTCACTATATGACTGAATCGATCATATAGTTGTAGCATTGTAGCAACTGAAATTCTTTTCATAAAAAAGAAATATGATTATGAATTGTGAAAAAAAAGGGATGTGGAAAAATGGAAGGATGATAGAAAGAGAGAATAAAGATCTCAATGATATATGATTCCCATATGTATGGTTTATGAAAAATTACCCCATAAAAAAGGCAGTGTTATAAAGCATCAACATCAATATAAAATAAAAATACAAAATATACAATTACAATACAATAGAATAAGAAATATACAATTACAATACAATAGAATAAGAAATATACAAAGAAAAAATAGAAAGAAGTATAGAAACATATAATAAAATAGAATAAATAATAAATAAAATAAAAGAAATTCAAATAAGAATATAAAGAATAGAAAATAGAGAATAATTTAATTGAGCTTCGGGTTAAGAAAAACTGAGGAGATTGACTCGGAAACAAATAAGAGATTTTGTTGAGAGCTCCATTGCAGAGTTCAGGCCTAAACATTAATGGAGAAGCTATGGGAACGATGGAACCTGTGACTACATAGGATTTTCTTGAAAACGAATCAATCCTAATGATTCATTGGGTAGGATGGCGAAATGAACCAAGAAAAAATGGATTTCTTCTGAATGGTCATGGATTGATCCTACAAATGAAGGAGGAAAGAGTCAATATTCGCCCGCGAAACCTTTCTTTATTTTTAATTCTTCTTTCATTTAAGGATTTTCTTTATTGGTGTGATTCAATTTCAATAGAGGTAAAGTCAAATACTTTAGAAATCTTGATAAAAGAAAGAAGCATTATATATAAACAAACACACCTAGTTATCTAGTTAGTTATATATAAAGTTACCTATGTAACAAATTCAATATAAAAAAGATTAGTATATTCTTTCTTTTCATTTTGATAGAATGAAATACATAAATACATGTGTATATTTAAGATTCTTGAATCATTTCATTCGCGAGGAGCTGGATGAGAAGAAACTCTCATGTCCGGCTCTGCAGTAGAGATGGAATTCAGAAACAACCATCAACTATAACCCCAAAAGAACCAGATTTCGTAAACAACATAGAGGTAGAATGAAGGGAATATCTTGCCGAGGCAATCATATTTGTTTTGGCAGATATGCTCTTCAGGCACTTGAACCTGCTTGGATCACAGCTAGACAAATAGAAGCAGGGCGAAGAGCAATGACACGATATGCACGTCGTGGTGGAAAGATATGGGTACGTATCTTTCCCGACAAACCTGTTACTGTAAGACCTACAGAAACACGTATGGGTTCGGGCAAGGGATCCCCCGAATATTGGGTATCCGTTGTTAAACCGGGCCGAATACTTTATGAAATGAGTGGAGTATCAGAAACTGTAGCCAAAACTGCTATGGAAATAGCTGCATGCAAAATGCCTATACGAACTCAATTTGTTATTTCAGGATAGGTAAACAAAAGTAAAAGAAGAAGGAAGGAGTATTGAGAATGAAAAAACAACCACAGATTTATTTATCTCTGGACAGACAATATTTCTTTTTTCCATTATCCCTTGCATTGAAATAAGAGATTCAAATAAAAATGATATGATTCAACCTCAGACCCTTTTGAATGTAGCGGATAACAGTGGAGCTAAAGAATTGATGTGTATTCGAATCATAGGAACCGGTAATCACCGATATGCTCATATTGGCGATGTTATTGTTGCTGTAATCAAAGAAGCAGTGCCCAACATGCCTCTAGAAAGATCAGAAATAATTAGAGCTGTGATTGTACGCACGTGTAAAGAACTCAAACGTGACAACGGCATGATAATACGATATGATGACAATGCAGCGGTTATCATTGATCAAGAGGGAAATCCAAAAGGAACTCGAATTTTTGGTGCGATTGCTCGGGAATTGCGACAGTTGAATTTTACTAAAATAGTTTCATTAGCGCCCGAAGTCTTATAGAATAGATAGGATATATCCTATCTATTCTATATATAGAAATATAGAAAATAGAATATTCAAATATGTGAAATAGATCCGATTAATAGATTGTGTCTCATGCATATATTTGAGATTTAGAATAATTTTTTAGAATTTAAGAATTTCAATAAAAAATAAAACAAAAAAGAAGCATGTTGATTATATCAAAATGAGGAGGCACCAATAACTATAGTTCGTCATGGGTAGGGACATTATTGCCGATATAATAACTTCTATAAGAAATGCTGACATAGGTCAAAAGGGAAGAGTTCAAATAGTATCTACTAATATCACTAAAAACATTGTGAAAATACTTTTACGAGAAGGTTTTATTGAGAACGTTCGAAAACATCAAGAAAGTAAAAAAGATTTCTTGGTTTTAACCTTACGACATAAAAAGACTAGGAAAGGTAATAAAATGATTTTAAAGCGTATAAGCCGACCCGGTCTACGAATCTATTCCAACTATCAACGAATTCCTAAGATTTTAGGTGGAATGGGAATTGTAATTCTTTCTACTTCTCGAGGTATAATGACAGATCGAGAAGCTCGACTAGAAAAAATTGGAGGAGAAATTTTGTGTTATATATGGTGATTCTCCCGGGGTACCCTAATTTTCTCTCGAACTTACTATTTGTAAAATAGAGAGGAGAAGTGAATTATAGAACTCTTCCTCTATTAGTTGATACTTAAAGGGGGGTTCCCTGGAATGAAAGAACAAAAATTGATTCATGAGGGTTTAATTACTGAATCACTTCCCAACGGTATGTTCCGAGTTCGGTTAGATAATGAAGATCTAATTCTAGGTTATATTTCAGGGAGAATCCGGCGCAGTTTTATACGTATACTACCCGGAGATAGAGTCAAAATCGAAATGAGTCGTTATGATTCAACCAGGGGACGTATAATTTATAGACTTCGCAAAAAAGATTCGAACGATTAGATCATTCTTTTAAACATCCTTTTTGTAGGGATATAATTCGAAGTTCAAAAATGCAATAAACTGATTCTTGTTTCCAAAAAAAAATAGATTCAGAATGAAAGTAAGGAATGATAAATATGAAAATAAGGGCTTCTGTTCGTAAAATTTGTGAAAAATGTCGCTTGATTCGTAGGCGGGGGCGAATTATAGTCATTTGTTCCAATCCGAGACATAAACAGAGACAGGGGTAATCCTTCTCAAGTTCTAAATCAAGTACTTTTTAAAAGAATCAAACCCATGTACATGTAAAAAGAAAGAAGAAAGGATTCGTTTTCATATGAAATGGATATCCCCGTATCTTTCTGTAGATTTCTGATTCTTCTTTCTTTTTCTTTTATTCTTATGAATATGATCTAATAAAATATGACAAAACCTATAGCAAAAATTGGTTTACGTAAGAATGCACGTATTGGTTCAAATAAGAATGAACGTAGAATACCAAAAGGAGTTATTCATGTTCAAGCGAGTTTCAACAATACTATTGTAACTGTTACAGACGTACGAGGTCGGGTGGTTTCTTGGGCTTCCGCAGGTACTTCTGGATTCAGAGGCACAAGAAAAGGAACACCCTATGCTGCTCAAGCCGCGGCATTTAACGCGATTCGTACATTAGTTGATCAGGGTATGCAACGAGCAGAAGTTATGATAAAAGGTCCAGGTCTCGGAAGAGATGCGGCATTACGAGCCATTCGTAGAAATGGGATGCTATTAAGTTTCGTACGTGATGTAACACCCATGCCGCATAATGGATGTCGCCCCCCTAAAAAAAGACGTGTGTAGAAATAAGAATTCAAGAGATTCCAAGAGAAATAAATGATTCAATGATCTGATCCAATAATCATAAAGAAAAGAAAAATAATAGTATGGTTCGAGAAGAAGTAGCAGGATCCACTCGAACACTACAGTGGAAATGTGTTGAATCAAGAGTAGACAGCAAGCGTCTTTATTATGGTCGTTTTGTTCTGTCCCCGCTTATGAAAGGCCAAGCCTATACTATAGGTATTGCTATGCGAAGGGCTTTACTTGGAGAAATAGAAGGAACATATATCACACGTGCAAAATCTGAAAATGTGCTGCATGAATATTCTACGATAGCGGGTATTGAAGAATCAGTACATGAGATTTTAATAAATTTGAAAGAGATTGTATTGAGAAGTAATCTCTATGGAGTTAGGGACGCATCCATTTGCGTCAGGGGTCCCAAATACATAACAGCTCAAGATATCATCTCACCACCTTCTGTAGAAATAGTTGACACGACACAGCATATAGCTAACCTGACAGAACCAATTGATTTGTGTATTGAATTACAAATCAAGAGAGATCGCGGATATCGTATGAAATCCACAAATGACTCTCACGATGGAAGTTATCCTATAGATATTGTATCTATGCCTGTTCGAAATGCGAATCATAGTATTCATTCTTATGGGAATGGGAATGAAAAACAAGAGATACTCTTTCTAGAAATATGGACGAATGGAAGTTTAACTCCTAAAGAAGCACTTTATGAAGCTTCTCGTAATTTGATTGATTTATTGATTCCTTTTCTACATGCAGAGGAAGAGGACATGAATTTCAAGGAAAATGAAAACAGATGGAATCTACCCCTTTTTTCCTTTCAAGACAGATTCACTAATCTTAAGAAAAACAAAAAAGGAATTCCATTGACATGTATTTTTATTGACCAATCAGAATTGTCTTCCAGGACCTATAATTGTCTCAAAAGGTCCAATATACATACATTATTGGACCTTTTGAGTCACAGTCAAGAAGATCTTATGAAAATGGAAGATTTTCGCATAGAAGATGTAAAACAGATATTGGGCACTCTACAGAAGCATTTTGCAATCAATTTACCTAAGAAAAAGTTTTCATTTTAAATCCATTGGACTTTTTTTTTTTCATTTTTTAGTTTTTAGAAATAAAAAAGAATAGAATGAGTTTTGAATCTTCGACACGGTCCATATATTTGCAGAATAGATCATAATAAGATAGATGTATCTAGGGAAGATCCAGAAGGGGATCTTCCTTAGATACCTATGTCGTGTTATTTAACGGTTTCATCAATTTGAAAAAGACCTAAAGTTAGGGATTTCTCAATAGGTAAAGTTGCTCCAATACCTAACCAAAGAGCTACTGCGGTACCGATCAAAAAGACTGTTGTAGCTACTGGACGACGAAATGGATTTTGGAATTTATTGACATTCTCCAAAAAAGGTACTGTCAATAATCCTATTGGTACTGAAACCATTAAAAGAACACCCAATAACTTATTGGGTACTGTGCGAAGTATTTGAAATACGGGAAAAAAGTACCATTCGGGTAATATTTCCAACGGAGTTGCAAACGGATCCGCCGGTTCACCGATCATTGACGGCTCTAGAACTGCTAAGCCCACAGTACATGCAATAGTGCCTAAAATTACTACTGGAAAAATATATAAAAGATCATTGGGCCATGCAGGTTCTCCATAATAATTATGTCCCATCCCTTTAGCCAATTTAGCTCTTAATACAGGATCATTCAAATCAGGTTTCTTTGTTATTTGGATAGGTGAATTATTGTAGATCCATCCCCCAAAGGAACCGGACATGATAATTTTTTATCATCCGGCTCGAGCAAGAATCAAAAGAATTACAGAAATAGATCCATAGAACATAAATAGGTCCTAGGTCCATAGAATATCTATATTTCTATATTTCATACATATCTACATATATAATGTAGAATGACTCTATGTAAGAAAAGATTTATCAAATTCCATTTCCCCGAGTTGCAACGATTCATTGTAAAGAATTCAGTTCTGGCAACAAGGAAATGCTCAATATCCAAGTAGGCTTACAAATTCGATCATGATCAAGTGCTTTTTGGATTGTCTCATTCATGTCTTTTGGTTGGTTTTTATCCCCACAACATCTCGATTGTGTTACATACAAAAATACAAAGTTTTTACTTGTTACTAATAAAGTCTAGCCCCTGTGCTTCCTTAGATCCCTTATTTAACTCCGATAGTATAATAGATCAGGGTCGATGCAGAGGAAATGAATGCATCTACATACTATAAAAAACTTACTAAGATTACTATCAAATTCATACGAAATACTAATACTAGCAATTAATTATAAGAAAATTACTAAAAAAAAAAAAAGAAAAATTAAACAAAGTGGAATAAATAGAACATTGGATTCCACATCACTTATTCTAGGGATCTTACGGAGCCTGTTCATGCATGACATGATTCGGGTATGATCATAGAAAATATTCTCCTCAAGCGAACCGGCCTATCCTATGCTACATAAAGGGACTTGCGTGATGGTTGGATGCGGAGACACATTGGGTTGTGAATTCCAACGTGGCGGATAAAATCATATATCTGCATGGACCAATCAATAGTTCAAGTCACACACTCCCATAATCCATCCTCTTTTAGGAAAATATACTTCAACTATTTGATTCGTATCAAATAAACAATACTTCAGAGTTGAATAGAAGTATCCAAATAACATGCCTTATTTTTCAATAATCCATATTTGTAGCAATGAAAGACTCTTGTTCCTCCCCGATATGATAAATTACAAATATCTATGATCTGCCTTCTCTATAAAGGACCCGAAATACCTTGCTTACGTATCATTGAAAAGTGCATTAACATAAATACGGCAGTAAGAAGAGGCAATACAAAAGTATGTAAACTATAAAAACGAGTCAAAGTGGATTGGCCCACACTAGCACTTCCACGTAATAATTCTACCAAAGGTGATCCTATTATAGGAATAGCTTCAGGCACGCCTGTTACAATTTTTACTGCCCAATAGCCAATTTGGTCCCGAGGTAAGGAATAACCAGTTACGCCAAAAGATGCGGTCAATACAGCCAGAACCACCCCTGTAACCCAAGTTAATTCGCGGGGTTTTTTAAACCCACCCGTAAGATACACACGAAATACGTGCAAGATCATCATTAGAACCATCATACTTGCTGACCATCGATGAACTGATCGAATTAACCAACCAAAGTTGGCCTCAGTCATTATGTATTGAACAGAGGAAAAAGCCTCTGTAACAGTTGGACGATAGTAAAAGGTCATAGCAAAACCCGTAGCTACTTGTACTAAAAAACAAGTAAGTGTAATTCCCCCTAGACAATAAAATATGTTGACATGAGGAGGAACATATTTACTAGTTATATCATCTGCAATCGCTTGAATCTCGAGACGTTCCTCGAACCAATCATATACTTTATTGAGATAGGTAACCCAAGAAAGACTCCCCCTCTGAGAGCCGTATATGAGAATTTCATCTCGTACGGCTCAAGCCGAAACACACAAATACTAGTTTCAACGGATATGGAATAGAGAGTTTAAAACTTCTTGTGGCTTAGCCGCTTGACTCGATTTGACCAAAAGATACGAAGTAAGAAAAATCCGGAATCTCTTCTTTGTGATGATAATGCCAAGAAATACAATCTCAAGTTGGCTCATCCATCTTTCTTTATGTTAATCCTGACAGGCCTCTTGAATCTTCTCTTCCCTATCTTTTTTTTTATAGGAATTCTCTTGTTGAGACCCTATGAATCAATTGAAACCTCAGATTCATACTAAAACCACGATGATTTAAGAAAACCAAAGCTAAACTCAAAGGTTTTCTGAGTAAAAACCATTTGATCATCACTTTTTTAATGAATGTAATAACTCAAAAAAATCTAGAGAAAGAGATTTCTTTCGGTCAAAAGAAGTATGAAGGAAAAAATTGTTTGATTTATAAAAGACTTATTTCCATTTTTTTAATCCGGTTGCGAGGTCTGAATAATAGGTATGAATCATAGTTCAAATATTTCTTTTCTTGATCTATTCTATATAGTCCGTGCTCCAGAGACTAGAATAAATATCTGACGAGGTAGAATCATCTTGATAGAGATGACAGGTCCATTCTCTGTATTATCAATAGGATCAATTATAACAAGTCACACGCTCATATTCCGGAAATGAAATATCGAAACAAATAAATTTCACGATCGAACTGCCAGAATGGTCTATAAATCCAAGTCTTAGGTAATCTTAAGTTGAAGTATTAAGTATTTTAAGCATTAAGTAAGTATAAGTAAAATAATCTTTTTTGATTGAAAAACTAAGACTTCATAGTTTTTATGAACTAATTAATTGAGATTCCATCCAGTAAAACAGATGAATTATAAATTTCTAAAATAATAGATAGAAATATTGCAAATAGAGCCATTGCAACTCCCATAAGTGGTGTAGTCCCCCACCCTGGAGCTACTTTTCCATATTCCGAATTCAATGGTTTCAATAAACTCCCTACGCCAGTTCGTCTTGGCCCAGATCTAGAACTACTCTCAACGGTTTTTGTAGCCA